CTACAATCAAAGAAAAGAAGAAGCCCGGCTCATTTTTCTCTCTTTTTTCTTAGGAATTCAGAATATAGTAAGTAGTCAGATGAAGTCGAATGTCTAGGAATTTCTATCTCATTATGAGATATTATACTCGGCTGGCGTTCTTGTATTCTTTTTTTTTTTTTTTTTTCTTACAATCTATATAGAGAATCGTTGCTTCTATTGATTCAATATGGATACAGAAAGAGAATGCATCGACCAATTAGATTCTCTTTACTTATACTTATGACTTATCCCGTCCCGAATTTCTACTGAAATTTGATTTCAATCCGTTGAATTGCGAGGAATCTTTATTTTATAGATAAGTTCTATACCCCAATTAGAGACTTTGGACCTGTACTACCCCGCCCTTACACCCCGAAACAATTAAGTTATTCTTTTAGAGTTAAAAATCTTGAAAGAGCATTTCGGACCCATTTCTGGGACGAAAGATCGTGATTTGGAATGACTCAAAATACTTGTTGATGTAATAACATCAAGTAAGACCCACCAACGCAACGGGTTCGAACTCGTGACAAAAAAAGCTTCTTTTGAAGCAAACTTGCACACTGAGGCATAGTGAAGTGGTATAATCGACCGAATCGTAAATGATCTACAGAAAATACTTCGAATGGAATTCGATCGCGCGTCGTCGAACAATTCGACAGATCAACTTAATCTAAATAAAAATCGAAGAGGGCGCAAACGTTGCTACATTTAGGACCAATTCATTATCTCTGAAACAATGAATTGGGGTTCTTGTTCCACCAAAAAGCAATGAGTTGGCAGATTCCTAACCCATCCAAGTTCAAATGGTCCCCAGTCTTCTTACAGAAAGATAAAGTCTGCATCGGTAGAATTGGAATGACGAGTAATTGGAGCAGATTGGAATACAAAAAAGAAATTTTGTACAGAAACAGAAAAATGACTACTTGTTTTTTTGCCAGGTCGGTTATACGAAGAAAAGCCTATTTTACAATGTTTACAATGAAGCTTACCAACGTGCTGAGCTCCGTTTTTGGAACTTAGGCTTTTATACAAATGCAAGAAAAAGAATAGGCACTAGATCCATATGACTTACTATTCGATTTGATTTGGTTGAGTCGGGTTGGAGTTTTTAGCCAGGCTCATGTTATGATTTTGTCTTCATAAATTGAATTGGGTATACCAAAACAAAGGCGTATCGCTAAATCTTTGATCGGGGACAAGAAAAGAGGAAAAAGTCAGTCATTCACTCACACATAAAGATTAATGAAGAAGAATGGTTTTGTTTATCTTTATCCGAAATTTGAAAATACCGATCCAGTTGGATCCATTCATTGGAATAAATTATTGTTTTTATTGGATTTTATCCCCCGAGTTATCGATCTCCGTGAGCATGTGGGAATGCTTCCATTTCTATGGACCAAAAAACCGTCCAGCTACAAGCATTAATTAGGAAATGAAAACTCTACAAAAATAGATAGGGCTATACGGACTCGAACCGTAGACCTTCTCGGTAAAACAGATCAAACTTATTATTTTATTGATTGTCGAAATGATTCGAACTGTTTTAAAGACTCAACATGCATTTTTTTTGCATTGGGCTCTTTCATTAACTGATAGAAAGATCAGTTAGTCCACCATGTTTTTTCTTAACAGGAAGATAATGAGATGGCTCCACGTGCTCTGATTCATTATTTTTATTCTGATTCTGGAGCAATACCAAAGTGTTTCAAAGAAGAGTGGCCTTGACGTAGGTCTGCCTCCGGCCTAGATCAACCCGACGAGTCTCTATCGCTACGCTCCAAGAGTCAAATATGATACTTCATACACCTTAAAGTTCATAAGGCGAAAAGAGGTTCTTTTGAGGTCCTTATACTCATATTAATTATGCCTAGCATTGAATGGACTGGGTATTTACCTTATCAATTATCAAATCGGCGGGTTCTATTTGGCACCTGAATGGGTACCCGAATCGGACTGAACAAAATATTTGTCGGGCTATTGTTCCCTCGAATCTATGGAGTAAGACATCGATTTCTCAAGAAAATCAATTCTATTGATTGTACGATGGACCCCCCTGAAAAAGCATTGGCGCGCGTGTAAACGAGGTGCTCTACCTAACTGAGCTATAGCCCTTTTCTCCTTTCATAGATATCTTAACACCTAAGATAATTTCTTGTCAAGATGGATATTTCAGAATCCCACATGATAGCTCCCTGATCCGTTTCCTACCAAGGATTGGTATTGCTTAGAAGTTATATTCGATCTATAATTAGAATCCCCGACGTGTCCTGCTTTTTCTATTTGGTGATAAATAACCTACTTAACCCAGTGGTTAGAGTGTTGCTTTCATACGGCGAAAGTCATTGGTTCAAATCCAATAGTAGGTAGAACTTATTAGATACCGGAGTCAATGGTATCTAATAAGTTTTTCTGCCCATCTTATTTATTTATTTATTTTTTAGCCTTGGATCTAGAAAAAATCTAGAAATAAAACAAGGGTCCCCTCGACTGAAGAAAAAAGAAAATATTGTTCCCAAGCAGCTCAATTGGTCAAACGCAAACCAATTGCATCCTCGTTTGTTGCTTTGGATGAATGCCCGAAAGAACCACTTGAAGTAATGAATCTTATTCTATTCGGATTTCGAGGTGGAAAAACTCCCCTTGGATTAATGAATTATTTCGAAACGTTTCCCCGGCTACCTTCAGCCCAGTAAAAATTGAGGCGAGGAGATATTTCTGAAGAATAGTTAGGATGAAACCCTAAATTAAATAGGCGGTAAAACGAGTAAAACGAGAGAGAAATTGAATAGTTATGAGAGATCCAATCGGTTTGCTCATCAAAGAGCATAAAGAGGGGATCAAAAAAGAAATATCGATTGACAAAAGAGAGATAATTTACGAGATACGATCCGCCTGTATCTAAGGTATCAATTCAAGATCTTGGGTGTAAAAAGAAAAACCCTGTACTCTATTCTGAAATATCCTGATGTGTGTAATGAATACATACTTTTTAGACATTTTGCTAATCTAAATATATTGCTAATATGAATATGAAAATATTACTAATATGTAACTAATATGTAATATGAATATGAAAGATATGAATATGAAAGAATTGACTCGAGTTCCATATGTATAAAAAAGAATTGATCTTTGGAAGGATAAAAATCGCTTCTTATTATGGTTGTTCCGTATACGTCCGCCTACTTTTATTCTATAGTCCACAGCGGTATTACCCATGTTGTTTTGCTCGAAAAAAAACATTCCCAACAAAATTCATTCGGTTATTCGGTTATATTAAAACCGGATTCCCAAGTTCCTTCCATCGTCTTGAGAATGAGAAAGCATTCATTTTTTGGTTCATTTCAAAATATTTCAATTGGTACCCGCAAGAAATAGGCCAATTCCGCAGCTTTTTGTTCAATTTCTCGTGGGGTCAAATTCTCATCAGTCCGAGTCAAAGGAATGGCCCCCTGGCCTCGGATTTCCATATAAAGGACACGGCGAGGATAAAGACCCCCCTTTACTTCCATTCTGATCGACTGGATATCTCTCATAAGGAATCGAAGGAAGATGCGACGGTTTATTCCAGGAAATCCCCAACGAAAAATACACACTATTCCCTCTTTTCTATCGAAAAGATCATAACCGCTACCTACATTCCACGAAATTGTGCACCACAAATAGGAACTAATAAACAGACCGGCGATCCCATAGAAAGACATCACAATCCCTTGGGGGAAAAAAAGAATTTCCTGAGAGGGGAATAAGGATATCAGATTCCTACCAAGATAACTAGAAGTTCCAACCAATAAGAATCCCAATGAACCTAAAAAAAGGATACAGGCCCAGCAGAAATTACTTGTTTTTCGAGACTCTGTTATAAGTTCTATCCATATACGTTCTGATTTCCAGTTCATATTAGATCCGCTTCCATTCTATTGGAATTCAGAGAAGAGAATGGGTCAAATTCATTCGACTTGACTTTATTTGTTTTGATACCGAAGTCACTCTCATCAACTAGCACCATGATGCTGTAAATCATCAGGAGTAATTCATTGAATTGGTTAGATATAAAAAAATCACACCCCCTTAGATGATCCGACTATCTATATCTACATAGATATAGATATATTGACTTTTAATTTCATAGATTCTTTTGATTTCATAGATTCGCGGATCTATTAAAAAAAGCGGTTATTGTTATGCATAACAATAACCGCTTTTTTTGCTCGGAGAGAGCCACATGTCGTACCGTAACCTATTCTACTAATAGATATCTTTATTATGATCCAAGCTCAAGTGTTAAAGTAAATTGATGAGATTGAGATTTGATCCCATCGGATCTAAAGAATCTTGTTTTTTTGGACATGAAGAAATAAAGAAGCCATTGCAATTGCCGGAAATACTAGGCCCACCAAAGGCACAAAAATAGAGGGGACATTAAGATCTGTCATAGAAAGGGTACCTCGATTTAATATTTGTACCTGTTACAAATAGATCTTATGATCAGTATATCTATTATAAGTATCTATTATAAGTATAGACTAAGTGCAATAAATATAGAACTCTAAATATAGAACTAAATGAAATAAGCGTACCTATTCATTTCATCTTTCTACACGCAATAATAAATTATGAGAATCCGCTTTTTATTAGTGCTCTACTTCATTGAATTGAATGAATTGAATTCAATCAACGAAAAGACCACGAAAAGAAACCGTGTAGCTGAAATAATTCACTCAGAACGCCCTTTAAAGGATTACGTGGTACAATTAAATCCAATAAGCCCTTCTCGAATGAATTCTCAGCTTCTTGTAAACCCTCGGGTACTGTCACATTCAATAATTGTTCAATTATTCTTGGACCCGCAAAAGCAATGTGGGCATTGGGTTCAGCAATAATGATATCTCCCAGCATACCAAAACTGGCTGTCACTCCGCCGGTTGTAGGTGTTGTAAGGATTGATACATAGAATAACTTTCGCTTTAATTGATAAGTGTTTAAAAGAGAAGATATTTTAGCCATTTGCATCAAGCTCAAAGTTCCTTCTTGCATGCGTGCTCCTCCAGAAGCACACACCATAATAAGAGGCATAGAATTCCTAGTAGCATACTCGATCAAGCGGGCGATTTTTTCACCTACTACAGATCCCATACTACCTCCTATGAACTCAAAATCCATAAACCCCATTGCTACGGGAAAACCATTTATTCGGCCTATGCCTGTTTGAACAGCCTCACTTAAACCTGTTTTTCTTTGATGCGAATCGATACGCTCTAGATAAGATTGCTCTTTCACCTCTTCTGCCTCTTCCCCCTCTTCTGCCTCTTTCGGCTCTTCCGCCTCTTCTACCTCTGCTACTTCTTTCGGCTCTTCCGTCTCTTCTACCTCTTCTACTTCTTTCGGCTCTTCCGCCTCTTCTACCTCTTCTACCTCTTCTACCTCTGCTACTTCTTTCGGCTCTTCCGTCTCTTCTACCTCTTCTACTTCTTTCGGCTCTTCCGCCTCTTTCGGCTCTTCCGCCTCTTCTACCTCTGCTACTTCTTTCGGCTCTTCTGTCTCTTCTACCTCTTCTACTTCTTTCGGCTCTTCCGCCTCTTCTACCTCTTCTACCTCTTCTACCTCCTCTGCTGTCTCTTTCAGCCATTTCAACGACCTTTTAAACTCTTTCAACTTTTCGAACAACTCTTTAAACTCTTCCAACTCTGCTCCCTCTTCTAACAAACCCAATGCCTCTTCCGCCTTTTTCCACCATTCAAAATTCAAACTGTAGATCTTTTGGAACAAAGCCGATAACTCTTTCCAATCGCTCAACCGTTCCCTCAACTCCCATCCGCTCAACCGTTTCCTCAACCTCAACCTTTCCGGTTTTACCAACTCTTTCAACTCTTTCCTCAACTTTTCCTGCCTTTCCCGTTCTTTCTCTTCCTCCAAAGTTTCTTGCTGTCTCATCCCCTTACACTCTTTCGTCTTCTTCGTTTTGAGGCAGTCCTCCACACAATCCAACAGTCTCTCACGGGCTCTATTCCGCCCTTCCTGCTGTCTCCTCCAATCTTCCCAGTCGTTCCACTGTTTCTTCCACCCTTCCACCTCTTTCTCCTCTTTCTCCTCTTTCTCCTCTTTCTCCTCTTTCAACCTTCCCCACCCTTCCCACTCTTTCAACCTTTTCGCCGCTTCCATCTTTTCCTCCCCTACCTTTTCTTCTATCTCGTCCAACATTTCGAACAATTCTTTAAACTCTTTCAACCATTCCGACATGTCCAACTCTTTCACCTCTTCCTTATCAAATTCAATGGGGTCGACAGAGACCAGGTCTTCATCCATAGGCTCCCAGGTGCCCGAATCAACCGAAAATTCGATTCTATCTGAACTATTCATTTTCAAATGGAAACCGCAATATTCGCAGATATTTAAACGGGACTTCAAATTTTTCTTATAATTTGATATATAACACTCTTCGCATACAACCCATAAATGTTTGAAGTCTTGAGATCCATTCAAACTATCACTGTCACTACCATTTACAATTTCATCATTACAAATGTTACTATCATTATCAACACTGCCTAGACTTTCATCACCATATTTATCAATATAATCAGTATAGTCCTCAGTATGAAGATAAGTGCGATTAAGATAATAAACACCCCCCTTTAAAATTTCAAAGTTTATACTTTTACCGCTATCACTGTCACCATCACTACTGATTTCAGAACAAAGATAACCATCAATGCAACTTTGATTGTGATTATTCCTGCTATGAACGTTTTTATCCGTATCGTTTAGAACGGGGTATTCTCCCCCACTGGTATTTCCAATAGTGCGGATAAGACTGTCCACTGCTTTACTTATCCTATTCCTATGCCCGCATAATAGCTGATTATTAAAGAATATTGAATTGAACCAATATTTTCTCATATGTCCTCCCTTATAAAATAAATGTTCTAAATACATAAATAAAGATGAATAGTCATTGGATGTGATCACTACCCGTTTTCCTATATTTCATTCTATGTCGTAGATGGAGTCGTAAGTCAATTTTAAACAACTGACTAAAAACTAAAAAGAGAAATAATTTTTTACGAACAGACGCTGCACTCTATTTCATTTTCCTAAAATATCTTCTCTTCTTCGTAAAATATCTTCCTAGAATGCTTTGTTGAAACTACAAGATAGAAAATGATCCATCAATTCTAAGGATCATAGGATTTTTTAGAATATAAAAAACTTCGATATGGGGTTTAGTCTTAGCTCTGATCTTGTATTTCATTTTTCTATTTGAAAATAACATAGGATTTTTTATAAAAAAAATGAATTAACACATTGATATTTGTCAATACCTATCAAAAAATAGATAGGATCCTTATCCTTTATTCGGCTCAATCCTTTTAGTAAAAGATTGGGCCGAGTTTAATTGCAATTAGGGGAAGGAGCGAGAATTATTTGACTACATCCAACGTATCCACTGCTTCGAATTCAAATTTGATCTCCTTC